TTCTTGCTTATCAATTATAGAACTACGCGCCATTAAAAAAAAGTATAGAGATTCTCTTCATTATTTACTTCGGACTCGAAACGAAAATCGGTTAAGGGATCAATCTGATAAGTTGGTTTCTAATTCTAATAATGAGAGTATTTTATTTCCACAATTCAATTAGACGCGAAATCTAGAACTTTCTTTTTTGTGTTTTCTTTATATAAAGAAAAGTTTTTCATTGAAAAAAAAAACAAAGAATACACGGCGATACTTGATACAAAATACGGAAAGAAAAAATGTATAACCTAAAATAAAGATAATCAGAATAAAAAAATCTGCTTAAAATCAATTTGGACTAAAATCCAAATTTTCTTTTTTTGCGAGATCGTGTTGATATCCTTTGTCTTATCTTATTTCTTATCATAAAAAAAATTAAAAAATTATATGAATAAACTCGATTGCTGAATCTAATGAATGAAAATAAGAAAAAGAAATGCTTTTCCTGCTTCTTCTTCGATAGTGAGAGTTTTTTTAACAAAGTTACATGACATAGTTCTTATTTCTTTTTCTTAGTTTACCCCAAGAGTTGCTCAAAAAATCTGTTTATTAGAAATCGCGGGATTTGTAGATGTCACAGACAATGAGTCGATTTCTTTTTCTATCTCTATTCCTTTATCTTTCTTAGTTATATCTATAATATAATAAATGTAATGATTGAGGAATAAATTAAACTTATTCTTTCAATTGGTATTTGTTCTGATTTTTACTCCTATTGTTCACAAAAAAATGTAAACTTAGGTAAGTGCTTTCAAAATATATGTATAAAAAAAACATATTTGATTTAGCTCCTTTATGCCTACTCTAACTAGTTATTTCGGTTTTCTCCTAGCAGCTTTAACTATAACCTCCGCTCTCTTTATTGGTCTGAGCAAGATACGACTTATTTAAGAAATAAATTGAATCAACAATTCATAATCATAAAAAGAAATCTTTATGTTTTCCACAATTGGTTATTGAGATTCATGGACAATTAGGATTCATATTTAGGGATAGATATTACCCCCCCCCCTTTTTTTCCTTTCAAACAAATTGAAATGATTGAAGTACTTCTATTTGGAATCGTCTTAGGTTTGATTCCTATTACTTTGGCTGGGTTATTTGTAACTGCATATTTACAATATAGACGTGGTGATCAGTTGGACCTTTGATTAGTTAACAAATCTTTTCTTTTTTGATTGACCTACTGTGCCTTAAATAAAGTAGGTCAATCAAAAAAGAAAAGATTCTTCTTCAGTTATTTCACTCTAATTAGAACGAACAAGAAGGAAATCACGCTCTGTAGGATTTGAACCTACGACATCGGGTTTTGGAGACCCACGTTCTACCGAACTGAACTAAGAGCGCTTTCTTATCACAGATAGTAAAGAAAAAGGGGGATTACTTTTGTAATCCAATCCTGCATGCATATCACATATATATAAGTATCGCCGATATAGTTAGAATTGTAGATGTGTTATTGTTATATGTATATATAGTATAGTATTATATGTTACTATAATATGATTTTTTATTAATATATAATAAATTTATTAATATATAATAAAATAGTAGATAAAAGCTATATATTAATAGTATTATATAGAATACTATTCTAAAAATGATAGATTATGTATGTCTAATTTGAATCGATTTCAGCGATCTCAATGAATTCGTCTTTACTTTTCATAGGAAAGGTAATAGGTAGGGATGACAGGATTTGAACCCGTGACATTTTGTACCCAAAACAAACGCGCTACCAAGCTGCGCTACATCCCTTAAAATAGGTTTACAGTGTTATTGTAAATAATCCTTTTCTTTTTTTCCACACCATTATTTATCATATTTAGATACAGAACAGATCTCACTATTATTTTTCATATCATATATGATATAATATAAAAGTCTTTGGATACATATACGATGTAAAGTAAAAAAGGTTTTTAGGGAATGCTGATTAGGAAAGATGCATCTTTTTTAACTTAAAATAAAGGTAGAAAATCTTCTCTACCGGGATTGGTGTACATTTTCATTTGCCTTAGGAATTTCATGTACAAATACAAGTGGTTTTTCTTTTGAAATACATATGCATCTGATCATCTATCATATATGTATTATTCTCTTATGTGTTACAATATATAAATAAAGAAAAAAAAAAAGAAGGAGGATTTTCAATGCGAGATCTAAAAACATATCTCTCCGTGGCACCGGTACTAAGTACTTTATGGTTCGGATCTTTAGCAGGTCTATTGATAGAAATCAATCGTTTTTTCCCGGATGCGTTAACATTCCCCTTTTTTTCATTCTAGTTATTGACATGGGAAAGTGGTAACGAAGAGTAGAGCTAGAATCCACTACCTGTGACTAATCCCCCGCCTTTCTCCCTTTGACCTTATATTCGAAAAGGGAGAAAGAAAATAGGATTTAACCTCAGCAAAGCTTGTGCTCAAGCTCGAATTGAAAATTCAAATTTTCTATTAAAAAATTAATAGAGGGACAACGGAAATTTAAATGTGGGTCTAGGGCAAAAGTCTCATACACGAGACTCAAATGAAATACTGTACTGTGATTAGAAATAGAGTTTGAAATCGTTGGATTACGCCTATTATACTATAACTAAATTCTATTTCCTATTACTGCAACGAACTCTTTTAAAGTGTATTTCGAGTTAGCAATTTCTATTTTATTTCTTTCTCTCCGTTTCGGGTCTAAAAGAAAAGAGTTGCTTGAATCAAAAATTAACAAAAAGGGGGGTTCATGGCCAAGGGTAAAGATGTCCGAGTAAGTGTTATTTTGGAATGTACTAGTTGTGTCCGAAAGAATGTTAATAAAGAATCGAGGGGTATTTCCCGATATATTACTAAAAAGAATCGACGCAACACACCCAGTCGATTGGAATTGAAAAAATTCTGTCCCTATTGTTACAAGCATACAATTCATGGAGAGATAAAAAAATAGATCGAACCGAACGTCTGTATATCACCTTTTTAAGGTTGAAGGAAGAGCTCAATATGAATATGATATGCATAAAAAAAAGAAAATGTAATAAACAGACATATTATTCTATGCAATAGATATTCTATGCAATAGATAATAATTTAATTCTAATATATAGAATAATATTCTATTAGAAATTGAATTTGAATAAAAAAGAATATAAAAAAGGATTCTGAACTAGAAGCTATATATATCATTTATAAGAATCTATATATATCATTTATAAGAATATAAGTGATAAGCACATAACATATATATAAAAAAATATCTAAATAAAGATAACATAAAAAAAAACAAATTCAAATTAAAGAAAAAACCAAATCCTATTCCGGTCGGATCTCAAAAAATGAATTAGAAATAGGATTTTCGGCAGAATATTATTTATATTATAAAGAATAACTAAACAAACCATGGATAAATCCAAGCGATCTTTACTTAAACCTAAGCGGCCTTTTCGTAGGCGCCTGCCCCCGCTCCAGTCGGGGGACCGAATTGATTATAGAAACATGAGTTTAATTAGTCGATTTATTAGTGAACAGGGAAAAATATTATCTAGGCGCGTGAATAGATTGACTCTGAAACAACAACGATTAATTACTATTGCTATAAAACAAGCTCGTATTCTCTCTTTGTTACCCTTTCTGAATAATGAGAAACAATTTGAAAGAGCCAAGTCGGCCGTTAGAACTACGGGTTTTCGAGGTTTTCGAACCAAAAAACAATAGGTTTAACTCTTGATTTTTCTTTTTTTTCAATTGATGGTTTGCTCGAAAAAATCCGAAAATCCGGATTTTTTTGTTGTCTCGTAAGAAAAATCGAGGAAGAAGCAATCTTTTTTTTATTGAATGCCTTTGTTCATTTTGACTACTTTATTGTAATTGTATTTTACATTTTATTTTATCGGACTCATTTTTTTTATATCTTCCCGTCCCGGAGTTCCTTCTCCGGGGAGCTTTGTTTAAAAAAATTCGGGCGCTTTTTTCCAATCCTCTTTTTTTATGATCTCGTTGGAAATACTATAAAGACAATTCCTATTTAATATAGCTATTTGTGCAAGTATTTTGCGATTAAGAATTAACTGTCTCTTGTACAGATCGTGTATAAATTTACTATAATTATAGTATACGCCTTTTTCTGTTTCGCGAATTGCTGCATTTATCCGAGTAATCCACAACCGACGAAAATCTCTCTTTTTCTTATCTCTATCTCGATGAGCCGAAAACAAAGCTCTTATTTTCTGTTGCGCAATAATGCGAATGGGTTTTGAATGAGCCCCTCGAAAACTTGATACAAATAAACGCATTTTTTTTCTACGTCTTCGAGCTATATATCCTCGTCTAACTCTGGTCATTGAATAAATTAAACTTTGTTAAATAACTAATTGATTTTCTTTCTCTTTGAGTTATTTTTTTTTCCTCGCTGTTAATAACAAAACGGATTTTTCCAATGTATAAAAAGAATTCAAATGGCTTTTGCTACTATAACCTCCCCGACCACGATTTTTTCTTTTTTTTTGCGGCATTTCGCCTCAACCCCAAATGAAATAAGAAATTGGATTGATACTAGTGATCACAAATAAAAACGTAGTAAATCTAGATAAATAAAGAAATGGTGGGTTCCTTCGTTTCTATGGTTACTTCTTAAACGGTGAGGTCCTCTCTATACACCGGAGCCCTTTACTTCGTTTAGTCAACGTTATTGGTAACTTGTACAATTCAAAATTTTTGGCTCTACCCATGAATTATCCAGTAAGAGGTCTTTCACAACGAGATCCGCCTATACAGTAACGGTATTTCATTTTGAGGGTTAGCTGGGTAGCTGACCCTGTTAGTCCGTTTTGCAAAAATGGGAGCATAATCTTTTTTATTTAAAAAGAATACTTTCCCGCTTAATGTATAGCACTTGCTACCAATGGGAACTTGCTTCTCATCTTAAATCGAGCTGTTGGGGTTACACCAAGAGAAACCATAAATTTCATACACAATAGATGGATATGATAAATCTTTTTTTCGATAGTGACCAGAGTTCTTCCATTTTATCCTATTCCCTGGTAATGATCATTGATACTGGAAAATTTCTTTCTTTTGTTGGCCCAGTTCATAATCTGAACGAGTCGCACATACACCCTAGTACATGTTCCTCGGCGCTGAGGACATCCCCGAAGAGCGGGGGATTTCGTGACGTTTCTGATTGGCTGTCTTGTGTTTCTAATAAGCTGTTTAATAGTTGGCATGCTGAATCATTTACATAAGGGACTGGTTTAGATAAATCCTAACCTGATGATTATGAATTTTTTCTAGTTATAGTTATATAGAATATTCCCCAGCAAAGTAAATATCAATTTGCGACTTTGACTACTTCGGATCTTTCCATTGGTCCTTCTTTACTATTTCTACTCCTTCATTCGCTATAAGATCAATAATTCCGTGAGCTTGGGCTTCTCTTGCTGACATAAAAACATCCCTTTCCAGGTCTTCGGTTAGAACCCAAAAAGGTTGGCCTGTTCGTTGTGCATACACCTTTGTGAGGGTTTCTCGCAGAGTCAATAGTTCTTCCGCTTCCATCATACACTCTCCCGTCGCTCCCTCATGAAAAGAACTAGCAGGTTGATGGATCATTACCCTGATGATATAACAAAGGGGGGTTCTTCTATCTCGCATGATGAGTCGAAGACAAAAAAAAGATAGAGAATCACAATAAACTTGAACAACCGTACGTGCATCTTTTGTGCATTGCATACGGCTCGACAATGAAATTTACTTTTCTCTTCCATCTCAGTAAATCGTCCAATTACCACCCTTCTTTTCGTAAGTTCAAAATACTACGATGGCTCCGTTGCTTTATAGATTCATTTCGTTCATTTCATCTGTAATTCAGCAATCCCAAAGTTTCTTTTTGATCTTAAATAAGGAATTTTTTTTTTGTACTCTTTCAAACATAAATATTGTTAGGTTAGGATTAAGAGTCTTTTGGTATAAAAATAAAAAAGTTTGTGACGCTGAAATGGACTCCGGATAAATAAAAAAATCGGGAATACCCTTTATCGCATACTCCTCTCTCGATACATAATCTAATGTTTTGAAAAAAACGAACAAAATTTTGCAGATCGAATTCAAAGTGCCATGCTATTTTTACTCATAATATATATATTGAATTGATTGATATTTTTTTTGTGAAGGCATAATCTTTTTTTCTCAAAAAAACTCATTGGCGCCAAAGCCAAGCGTGAGGGAAGGCGAAACGTTTGGTAATTTCTCCTCCGACCAGGATAAAAGATCCCATTGAAGCGGCTATTCCCATGCATATTGTATATACATCTGGTAGCACAAGTTGCATAGCATCAAAAATAGCTATTCCGGGTAATACCCACCCGCCAGGACAATTTATAAACAAATACAAATCCTGGGTCTGATCTTCTATACTGAGATATATGATAAGACCAACAAGGTAATTAGAGATCTCGGTCGTAATCTCTTGGGTTAAAAAAAGTAATCTTGCTCGATAAAGTCGGTTAATTAGGGTAAAATTGTCTCCCTTAGGAACCGTACACGCACCTTTTGATGCATACGGTTCAAAAAAAAATAAAAAATCAATGTGTAGATTACTGCCCTCTTCTTTTTGGATAGCAGTTTAAAATGAGGGGGTTTGTCTTCTATTTTTCAATAAATATGAGTTTTTCTTCCCCGTTTCCTTATTTCTACTATAACTAACGATAAATATATCACTATATAGAACAAAGGAATCATAAACATAAAAACAGAATGTAAAATTTCATACGTATAATAAAATATAAAGGAAATTTTTTTGATTGAATATGCAATAATATGAAAATTAAATACACTCAAAAAAAAAGATCGTTATAGTTAAAGTAACCTTTTCGAACTAACTGCTCGTTGATTTATTGTTTCATCGAGATCGAATGCAAACCACGATGTTATTTTCTTGTTCTTGAAGGGGCCTCTTTAATTCTTTTAGGTTTATGCTCTACTCCGGGTAAAAATATGCTCGATTTTGATTTGCACATATAGGGCAAATGCTTATAATACCGCTTTTTGTTGTTTTGCTAAGATTTCCTTTTTTCATTCGGCTCATGCCTTTGCCAAAAAATTGGCTATTCGACATATTGAATTCATTTATTCTATCAATACAAGCAGTAATTCTCGATATATTATCAATTGGGATTTGTTTAAACGGAGCCTGGATACTTCATGTCATTTTTTTGGTTTAACCAAGCCAACCATAAATTATTCTAATTGATACTATTAGTCTGTGAATCCCCCTACAAATGGATCTAGTTGAACTTCACGCTCCGAATTTTAGATGATTCAATCAATCTTTCTTGGGCGAAGGGGGGGATATCTCGACCGGGGAAGAGAACGGGGAAAGCCCATACGACCCACTATATCTGACAAGTCGCACTATACGTCAACCCAAGTTGCATCTTCATCTCCCGGGATTCGAAAGGGTACTTTTGGAACACCAATAGGCATTAACTGAAAGAAAAAAGAATTAAGTACTATATTTCACTTTGATATGGAAACGTGATAATCGGGTTAGTCTCTTCAGAATCGCAACATATATAATAAAGGTTGATATTTTTTATCATATAGTCTGTCTTGAATACATTATAAAAGGTCATAAAAGGCGATAGAATGACTAAAGTATAATTCTTACGACTAGAGCCTTCCAACGATGAACAAATATGGCGACATTTGCTTATATAAAAAGGTATCAACCCCCATTGCGTATTGGTACTTATTGGGTATAGAATAGATCTGCTTCTCTTTGTTCCTACAAACATAATTGTTCTATTATTACCAATAGAATAGAACAAAAATGAACCCTTGCTGCGATATAATCCACTGAACAGGGGTCCGTTGATAGTCATAGTATTTTCCAATGCAATAAAGTTACATAGTATCTATTTTTATTTGATAAAGGGGTTTTTCCATGGGTTTGCCTTGGTATCGTGTTCATACCGTTGTATTGAATGATCCTGGTCGGTTGATTTCTGTCCATATAATGCATACGGCTCTGGTTGCTGGTTGGGCCGGTTCGATGGCTCTCTATGAATTAGCGGTTTTTGATCCCTCTGATCCCGTTCTTGATCCAATGTGGAGACAGGGTATGTTCGTTATACCCTTCATGACTCGTTTAGGAATAACAAATTCCTGGGGCGGTTGGAGTATTACAGGGGGAACGGTAACGGATCCCGGTATTTGGAGTTATGAGGGCGTGGCCGGGGCACATATTGTGTTTTCTGGCTTGTGCTTTTTGGCAGCTATTTGGCATTGGGTGTATTGGGATCTAGAAATTTTTTGTGATGAACGTACAGGAAAACCTTCATTAGATTTGCCTAAGATTTTTGGAATTCATTTATTTCTTTCCGGGGTGGCTTGTTTTGGTTTTGGCGCATTTCATGTAACAGGCTTGTATGGTCCTGGAATATGGGTGTCTGATCCTTATGGACTAACTGGAAAAGTCCAGTCAGTAAATCCCGCATGGGGCGTAGAAGGTTTTGATCCCTTTGTTCCAGGGGGAATAGCCTCTCATCATATTGCAGCGGGGACACTGGGCATATTGGCGGGCTTATTCCATCTTAGTGTCCGCCCGCCCCAACGTCTATACAAAGGATTACGTATGGGTAATATTGAAACCGTACTTTCCAGCAGTATCGCTGCTGTCTTTTTTGCAGCTTTTGTAGTTGCCGGAACTATGTGGTATGGTTCAGCAACTACTCCGATCGAATTATTTGGTCCCACTCGTTATCAATGGGATCAGGGATACTTTCAGCAAGAAATATATCGAAGAGTTAGTGCCGGTCTGGCCGAAAATAAAAGTTTATCAGAAGCTTGGTCGAAAATTCCTGATAAATTAGCCTTTTATGATTACATTGGCAATAATCCAGCAAAGGGGGGATTATTTAGGGCAGGTTCCATGGACAATGGGGATGGAATAGCTGTTGGGTGGTTAGGACACCCAATATTTCGAGATAAAGAAGGGCGTGAGCTCTTTGTACGTCGTATGCCTACTTTTTTTGAAACATTTCCAGTCGTTTTGATAGACGGAGATGGAATTGTTAGAGCCGACGTTCCTTTTCGAAGAGCAGAATCGAAATATAGCGTAGAACAAGTAGGTGTAACTGTTGAGTTCTATGGTGGCGAACTCAACGGCGTCAGTTATAGTGATCCTGCTACTGTGAAAAAATATGCTAGACGGGCTCAATTGGGTGAAATTTTTGAATTAGATCGAGCTACTTTGAAATCGGATGGTGTTTTTCGTAGTAGCCCAAGAGGTTGGTTTACTTTTGGACATGCTTCTTTTGCGCTGCTCTTCTTCTTCGGACATATTTGGCACGGGGCTAGAACCTTGTTCAGAGATGTTTTTGCTGGTATTGATCCAGATTTAGATGCTCAAGTAGAATTTGGAGCATTCCAAAAACTAGGAGATCCAACTACAAGAAGACAAGCAGTCTGATACAAAATTTCTTTCGTATTTTTAGTCTCTTTTTTTGTAATTTGATTTGACATTACGGATTAGAGAAATCTTAATTTAATCATTACCCTTTCGTTGACTCTTTCTTTCTCAGGGAAATAATCCTAAATAAACAGGTATGGAAGCTATAATTGTAAACCACAATCGAATCTATGGAAGCATTGGTTTATACATTTCTATTAGTCTCGACTCTAGGGATAATTTTTTTCGCTATCTTTTTTCGAGAACCACCTAAAGTTCCAACCAAGAAATGATTTTTCATTATATACATTGAAGTAATGAGCCTCCCAGCATTCAATATTGAATGCTGGGAGGCTCATTCAACTAGTCCCCGTGTTCCTCGAACGGATCTCTGAGTTGTTGAGAGGGTTGCCCAAAAGCGGTATATAGGGCGTACCCGGTAAAACTTACAAGTAAACCAGATATAAAGATGGCGACTAGGGTTGCTGTTTCCATTCTTATATGAATTCAAGACCGCAACGGATCTCTGATAAGATCCTTTATTTACAGGGGAATGGTATACAAAGTCAACAGATCTCAATAAATACAATCGGATTTATGGCTACACAAACCGCTGATAGTAGTTCTAGATCTCGTCCAAGACAAACTACGGTAGGGGCTTTATTGAAACCGTTGAATTCGGAATATGGTAAAGTAGCTCCTGGGTGGGGAACTACTCCTTTGATGGGTATCGCAATGGCTTTATTTGCAGTATTCCTATCTATTATTTTGGAGATTTATAATTCTTCCGTTTTATTGGATGGAATTTCAATGAATTAAATCCACAAGAACTACTAAGTTCGAGTTTTTCAATACTAAAGTGAAATCTCAGGTTGCTGACTTATAACCCCTTTGGTAGTTCAATCGCGAAATTTATTTCTTTCTGTATTTCCGGAATATGAGTGTGTGACTTGTTATAATGGATCCTATTGATAATACAGAGAATAAGTCTGTCATCTTATCTTGCTAGAGACGGTTCTACTTCGTCGGATACTCATCTTAGTATTTGGAGCACGAAATATAATTAAATAGATCCAGAATTGAACTATGATTCATATTTAAGATTCAGACCTTGTGACCGGATTCTAACTCAAAATTTTTCAATTAAATTTATAAGTCATTGAAAAATTGTTCTTTCTGGTTATGTTTATTTTGACTAAAAGGCGAATTCTTTCGTATTTTGAGTCATTATACCTATTGATTGAATAAGTGATGATCCGATAGTTCTGACTCAGGGAATCTTTGGGCTTGCGGTTTTTTTGAATCATCGTGGTTCTAGTATGAATCTAGGGTTTCAATTAGTTTATAGGATCTTAACAAGAGAAATTCCTATCAATGAGAAAGAACAATAATAAAAGCCGGATTACACATAACTAATAAATCAAAGAAAAAATAGGAAAAGAGAAGATTCAAGAGGCCTGTAGTAAAAAAAAGGAAGAGCCGACTTGATATTTTGGCATTATCACCACAAAGAAAAACTTTCGTATTTTGAATGCTTCGTATCTTCACTTCCGAGCAGATTAAATCGGAAGAGTAAGATATTTTTATTACATATACGTTGGGAGCAGTATTTTTGTGTTTTTGCTTGAGCTGTACGAGATAAAATTCTCATATACGGTTCTCAGAGGGGGAGTCCCCCGGTTTACCTATCTCAATAAAGTCTATGATTGGTTCGAAGAACGTCTCGAAATTCAGGCGATTGCAGATGATATAACTAGTAAATATGTTCCTCCTCATGTTAACATATTTTATTGTCTAGGCGGAATTACCCTTACTTGTTTTTTAGTACAAGTAGCTACGGGATTTGCTATGACTTTTTATTATCGTCCTACTGTTACTGAGGCGTTTGCTTCTGTTCAATACATAATGACTGAAGCGAATTTTGGTTGGTTAATCCGATCAGTTCATCGGTGGTCGGCAAGCATGATGGTTCTAATGATGATACTGCACGTATTTCGTGTGTATCTCACCGGTGGATTTAAAAAACCTCGAGAATTGACTTGGGTTACAGGCGTAGTTCTGGCTGTATTGACCGCATCTTTTGGCGTAACTGGTTATTCCTTACCTTGGGACCAGATTGGTTATTGGGCGGTCAAAATTGTAACAGGCGTACCAGACGCTATTCCTATAGTAGGATCGCCTTTGGTAGAGTTATTGCGCGGAAGTGCTAGTGTGGGACAATCCACTTTGACTCGTTTTTATAGTTTACACACTTTTGTATTGCCTCTTCTTACTGCTGTCTTTATGTTAATGCACTTCCTTATGATACGTAAACAGGGTATTTCTGGTCCCTTATAGCTTATAGAGAAGATAGATTATATATCTTTGTAATCAATCATTTCTCACTTCGGGAAGGAACAATAGTATTTCATTGCTACAAATGTGTATTATTAAATTAAAATGAATAAGACATGTTTTTGGACATTCTCTTTCCTTCAACCCCACAATATTGTTGTAATATTGTATTATGTTATTTAACATAACACGACTAGTTGAAGGAAATTCTCCTAAAGGAAAATGGATTATGGGAGTGTGTGACTTGAACTATTGATTAGGCCCGTGCAGATATATTCCCCCTTCTGCCACATTGAAATTCATAAACAAATGTGTCTTTGTTCCAACCACCGTATAAGCTATATACAGACGATAGGCTGGTTCGCTTGAATAGAATTCTTTCTATGATCAGCCCCTAATCATGTCATGCATGAACAGGCTCCGTAAGATCCAGTCAAATCAATGATTTGGCAGAATCCAGATTCCATTTTATCTAGTTCTTCATTTTTTGAATGATTTGTTTTAATAGTATGGAAATGCATTCATTTCCTCTGCATCGAACCGATCTATGATACTACCGGAGTGAAACAAGGCATCTAAAGAAGACTAGAGGCTCTATGTTAGTTAGTAACAAGTAAACCCTTTGCTTTGTATGTAAATGTAAAAAGTCTCACAATTTTTTGAGAGAAACACCAATCGCAAAGTCTAAGACGACC